TTCGATACAAACTTTTTTTTTTTGAGGATCCATTATAATAATGAGAAAAATTTCTGCATATCCGCAAAAATCGGTTAATAATATCAAAATCGGATGAATCGGCCCAAACAGGCTTACTAATGGGATGCCCTAATATATTACAAAATTTCGCTTTAGCCAAAGATCTAATTAAAGGAATAATTGGAACTATTGTATCAAGCTTTTTCATAAAAATTTCGATTAGAAATGAATTTTCTAGCATTTGATTCCGGACCACTGAAAAATTTAGCCGCACATTTGAAAGATAGCCCCCCCAAAAAAAATGAAATGAATGCTCGGATAATAATGGATTTATATGGATCGTTCCAGGTTGAGACCAAACATCAAAATGACATTGCCAGAAATAGATGAGATAGTGTTTCCATTTATTCATCAAAAGAGGCGCATTCTTTGAAGCCAGAATGGCTTTTCCTTGATATCTAACATAATGAATCAAAGGATCCTTGAAGAATGATAAGGTAGACGAAAAATTCTTAGAAAAGACTTCCACAAGATGTTCGATTTTTGCATAGAAATAGATTCGCTCAAAAATAACGATAAAAGAGTTTAATCGTAAATAAGAGGATCTCTTACGTAGAAAAAGGAAGATGGATTCGTGTTCACATACATAAAAATTATATAGGAACAAGAGAATTCTTGGATTACTTTTTGAAAAAGTAGAAATCAGTTTTTTTTTAGTAATAATACTATTCCAATTACAATACTCATAAATAAACAATCTTAATAAATGAAAGAAGGGGGGATCTTTCACCCAGTATCGAAGACTTTGAACCAAGATTTCCAGATGAATAGGATAGGGTATTTGTACATCTGAAACAAAATGAAAATATGTAAATTTATCCTCGAAAAAGGAAAAAATGGAATGAATTGATCGCAAATTATTAAAAGATTTTACGATTTCCGACTCTTCTAAAGAAGAACGGAATTGTAATTGTCTGGAAAATGGAATTTCCGCGACGACGGCAAAACCCTCTGATATTTTTTGAGAATACAAATTCTTGTTATAACCCCAAAATGGGTTTTTTTTGTTAGAATCGTTAGCAAAAAGAATCAAATGATTCTGTTGATACATTCGAGGAATTAAACGTTTTACAATTAGTAAACTAGATTTCTTATCATAATCCACATTTTCCACCAAAATGGATCGATTTCGATTTAAATCATGACCGTAGGCGAGTCCATAAATATACTCCCGAAAAATAAGTGGGTATAGGAAGTTCTGTTGGCGAGATCTATCTAGTTCTAAATATATTTGATAGTCCTCCATCTTTAAAATTGGATTTTGTCAAAGGATCAGAGATTCATTGGATTATCAAATGATACATAGTGAGATACAGTCAAAACTGGGTATTTATTATATTATTATATATATATATTCATTATATACATATATTCGAATTAGAACGAATATGAATATATACCTAGAAAATAAAACGGACTCTCTCCACTCGCTTTTTCCATCTGATTGTTCTAGGATAACAAGCTAGTTCGAAATCCTTTATTTTATCCGCCCAATCGCTCTTTTGATTTTGGAAAAAAAAAATATCTTTATCAATATACTCTTTCTTCTACACATTTATTGCCCCCTCATAATGGAGAATATCTAATAGTTAGGACTCATAACAAAACTTAAAAATCCATTCATGGGAAAAGCTTTTCCCGCATCAAGCACTAATATATTTTTAACGTACAATTAGATGGGGTAATCATTCGAATGAAAAAATGAAAGCTCGTTACTTTTTGTTTCCCTATAATTGGAGTTGCCAAGCTCTATCCCTTTATTAATTAAACCCAACTGAATCTTTTTTTGTTCCGAGCCGAGAATTAAAACAAAAATTATGGTCGGATCCAATAAGAATGAAATATTTTTCGAATTCGCCATTGATACGACATGCTGCTTTTTCCATTCATTCCTTTCTGGATCAGTCGTGGTCTGACAAACTCTACCGAGGGTATGGACAAAACAATCGCTTCATAAAAATGTGTAAAAAATGGAGTCGCACTTAAAAGCCGAGTACTCTACCATTGAGTTAGCAACCCCCCCCAAAAAAAAAGTAGGATGTGTGGATACAATCGAAAAAGAAAAAAAAAAAAGCCTCTGTAACGTGAATAAATCAATCAATTTATTCACGATCGGATTATATTTGTTTGATACACTGTTGTCAATATTAGTGTTGAAAAAAAAAAAAAGAGTAGAATCGAGAAAACAAACGAATTCAAATTCGAGAATGAGATATTATTATTATAATTCGAATAAATTCGAATTTGAATTCTGTTTTGTTAATAACTTTTCATGCTAATTTTGAATTTCTTTTTTATTTAGAATATGAATTCTATTCTAAACTAAAAATAAGAAATAGAAAAAAGAATCTAAAAAAAAAAATTCAAAATAGAAAAAATAGATTTCTTTTTTCTATATTTATTTTATGTTATGCAATAAGTATCTTTGTATTGTATTCGG